TTTTTTTATTTATATGAAAAATTATTTAAAACGGTATGGTAGATTTTTAGCAATATTTTACAAAAATATATGTATAAATATACATATATATAAATAAATTTTATAATTTATAAATATTATTAAAATTAGAAAATAAAATTAAATATATTTATTTAATAATATATTTATATAATTATTTATTTTTAATATAATATTATAAAAAAAAAGAAAAATTATATAAAAATTTATAATAATATAATTAATAATTATTAATTATTTATAATAATAATATAATTAATAATTATTTATAATAATAATATAATTAATAATTATTTATAATAATAATATAATTAATAATCATTAATTATTTATAATAATAATAATATAATTAATAATTATTTATAATAATAATATAATTAATAATTATTAATTATTTATAATAATAATAATATAATTAATAATTATTTATAATAATAATATAATTAATAATTATTAATTATTTATAATAATAATATAATTAATAATTATTTATAATAATAATAATAATAATATAATTAATAATTATTTATAATAATAATATAATTAATAATTATTAATTATTTATAATAATAATATAATTAATAATTATTTATAATAATAATAATAATATAATTAATAATTATTTATAATAATAATATAATTAATAATTATTAATTATTTATAATAATAATATAATTAATAATTATTTATAATAATAATATAATTAATAATTATTTATAATAATAATATAATTAATAATTATTTATAATAATATAATTAATAATTATTAATTATTTATAATAATAATAATATAATTAATAATTATTTATAATAATAATATAATTAATAATTATTTATAATAATAATAATATAATTAATAATTATAAAAACTATTCGAAAATTTTATTATTATAATAATAATATAATTAATAATTATTTATAATAATAATATAATTAATAATTATAAAAACTATTCAAAAATTTTATTATTATAATAAATTTTAAGATTTATAAAATTTATTAAAAATTTATTTTACATATAAATTATTGTATTAATTAATAATTATTTTAATAATAATTTATTATATATTTATTAGTAATTAATATTAAATTATATAAGAAATTATTATTTAGTAATATAAGAATTATTAACAAATTTTGTGCCAGCAGTTGCGGTTATACAAAAAATAAAATAAATTTTATTAGTAATTAATAAATAATTAATTTTTAAATTAAATATTAAATTTTTAAGTGAAATTTTAATTTAATTAAAATTTAAATAAAATTATAATTTAATAAATTCAAATTTTTTTAAACTAGGATTAGATACCCTATTATTATGAAATTAAATTTTAATACTAAAATATTATATAATTATTTATAAAAACTTAATTAAATTGGCGGTATTTTATTTAATTTAGAGGAATCTGTTAAATAATTGATAATCCACGATTAAATTTACTTAATTTATAAGTTTATATATCGTTGTTAAAAAAATATTTTTAAAAAAAAATAATATTTAAAAATTTTAAAAATAAATTAAATCAAATCAAGATGTATCTCATAATTAAGAATTAATGGATTATAATAAATTTATTTAAATGAATTTAAAATTTAAATATTTTAATGAAGGTAGATTTAAATGTAATTTTATTTAATTTAATAAAATGATTTTAAATTAAAATATGTACATATTGCCCGTCACTTTCATAAATAAATTGAAATAAGTCGTAACAAAGTAGAGGTATTGGAAAATGTTTCTAGAAAGAACAAATTATAGCTTAATTAAGTATTTCATTTACATTGAAAAGATAGTGAAAATTTCATTTAATTTGATTTTAAATATAAATTAATAAAATATTAATAATAAAAATAATTTTAAAAAAATAAAGTTTTAGTATTTTTTAAAGAAAAAATTAATAAATTTATAGTAAATTATTATAGTAATATAAATTTGAAATAATTGAAAATAAATTAATAAAAAAGTAGATTTAATTTATTTTATCTTGTGTATCAGAGTTTATTAAAAATATAATATAAAATATATTAATCTCGAATTTAAAAGAGTTAATTAATTAATTAATTTATTGTTAAAAAAATATTTATAATAATTAATTTGAAATGAAATGTTAATCGTTTTTAAATATATCTAGTTTTATTTGAAATAAATTTAATTTATAATTTAATTTATAATTTTTTATATAAAATAAATTATTATATATTAAAATTAAATATTATAAGGGATAAACTTTATAATAAATTTTTATAATATGAAAAAAAATTATTAAAAATTATATAAATTAAATTTTTAAAAAATTTTAGTTTTTTATAAATAATTTTAATTAAAAGAAAATTTTATAATAAAATTTAATTTTTTAAAATAATTATTAATTATAATAATTAAAATTAAATGATAATGATAAAATTAGTATATTTAAATTTTAAATTTAATAATAAAAATAATATTTTTTAAAGGAATTCGACAAAAATTTATATTTACCTGTTTATTAAAAACATGTCTTTTTGAAAATAATTTAAAGTCTAATCTGCCCACTGAATTAATTTAAAGGGCTGCAGTAATTTGACTGTACAAAGGTAGCATAATCAATAGTCTTTTAATTGGAGACTGGTATGAATGATTGGATAAGATATAGATTGTCTCTAAAAAATATAATAGAAATTAATTTTTTATTTAAAAAGATAAAATAATATTAAAAGACGAGAAGACCCTATAGAGTTTTATAATAATTAAATTAATAATTATTTATAATAAAATTAATAAAAAATTTAATTATTATTTTATTGGGGTGATAAAAAAATTTAATTAACTTTTTTAATTATTTTATATAAATAAATAGATATATGATCCTTTAATAAAGATAAAAAGATTAAATTACCTTAGGGATAACAGCGTAATTTTTTTTTTTAGTTCTTATAAGAAAAAAAGTTTGCGACCTCGATGTTGGATTAAGATAAAATTTAAAAGTAGAATTTTAAAATTTTGATCTGTTCGATCATTAAAATCTTACATGATCTGAGTTTAAACCGGTGTGAGCCAGGTTGGTTTCTATCTTTAATAATATATGATAATTTAGTACGAAAGGAATAATTATTAAAAATAATTTTATTAAAATGAATTTTATTAATAGATATTTTAACTATTTTGGCAGAAAAATGTAATGATTTTAGAAATCATAAATATATAATTTATTATATATATAGTAAATGATAATAATAAAAGATTATTTATTAATTATATTAGGGATATTAATAATTTTTATTGGGGTTTTAATTAGAATGGGATTTTTAACATTAATAGAACGTAAAATTTTAGGTTATATTCAAATTCGAAAAGGTCCTAATAAAGTGGGTTTTATTGGTATTTTACAACCTTTAAGAGATGGGTTAAAATTATTTTCTAAGGAGCAAACTTATCCAATTTATTCAAATTATATAATTTATTATTTTTCTCCTATTATTTCTTTTATTATATCTATACTTATATGAATTTTAATTCCTTATTATTTTAATATAATTAGTATAAAATTAGGATTATTATTTTTTTTATGTTGTACTAGTATAGGGGTTTATACAGTTATAATTTCGGGTTGGTCTTCAAATTCTAATTATGCTTTATTAGGTGGTTTACGAGCTGTTGCTCAAACTATTTCTTATGAAGTTAGTTTATCTTTAATTATATTTTCTTCTATTTTAATAATTATAGATTTTAATTTAATAAAATTTATAATTTATCAAAAAATAATTTGATTTATATTTTTAATATTTCCTTTATTTATTTGTTGAGTTTCATCAATATTAGCTGAAACTAATCGTACTCCATTTGATTTTGCTGAGGGTGAAAGAGAATTAGTTTCTGGGTTTAATATTGAATACAGAAGAGGGGGATTTGTTTTAATTTTTTTAGCTGAATATTCTAGAATTTTATTTATAAGATTGTTATGTTCAATTATATATTTAGGTGGTTATGATTTAAATTTAATATTTTATTTAAAGTTATTATTTATTTCTTTTTTATTTGTTTGAGTTCGGGCAACTTTACCTCGTTATCGTTATGATAAATTAATATATTTAGCTTGAAAGAGTTATTTACCTATTTCTTTAAATTTTTTATTATTTTTTATAGGTTTAAAAATTTTAATTTATAAATTGAGATTAGTATAAATTAATAGAAATATTTTTTCTTTCTTAAGTTTTCAAAACAAATGCTTATATTACAAGCTCATTAATTTTAATTAATGTTAATTATTAAAAATAATTTGATCTCAAAATTTTCTTAAAATTGGATTAAAAATAAAATAAGAAAAATATAAAATTGTTAGGATTTGACTAGTTGTGATAAAAGGTTCTTCGACAGGTTGAGCTCCAATTCATGTTAATAAAATTACTGTACATACTATAATTCAAAAAAATAATTGATTTAAAGGGTAAAATTGATTACCTTGAATTTTTTTTATAAAAGTAAAAGGTAAAATTATTAAAATTAAAATAGAAAGAATTAAAAAAATTACACCTCCTAATTTATTAGGAATTGATCGTAAAATAGCATAGGCAAATAGGAAATATCATTCAGGTTGAATGTGGGGGGGAGTTACTATAGGATTGGCAGGGATAAAATTATCTGGGTCTCCTAATAAATAAGGGTTAATTAAAGTTAAGGAAGTTAAAATTAATATTAAGATTAAAAATCCAAATAAATCTTTAAAAGAAAAAAATGGATGAAAGGGAATTTTATCTAAATTACTGTTAATTCCTAATGGATTATTTGACCCTGTTTGGTGGAGAAATAATAAATGAATTATAGTTATTATAATAATAATGAAAGGTAGTAAAAAATGAAATGTATAAAAACGAGTAAGAGTGGCATTATCTACAGCAAATCCTCCTCAAATTCAATTTACTAATATGTTACCTAGGTATGGAATTGCAGATAATAAATTAGTAATAACAGTTGCCCCTCAAAAAGATATTTGGCCTCATGGTAAAACATATCCTATGAAAGCTGTAGCTATAAGTAAAAATAAAATAATTACACCAACTAATCAAGTAATTTTTAAGTTAAATGATTCATAATAAATTCCTCGTCCAATGTGTAGGTAAATACAAATAAAAAAAAATGATGCTCCGTTAGCATGTAATGTTCGAATAAATCAGCCATAATTTACATTTCGGCAAATATAATTTACTCTATAAAAAGCTAATTCAATATTAGCTGTGTAATACATAGTTAAAAATAATCCTGTAATAATTTGAATTGATAAACATAATCCTAAAAGAGAGCCAAAATTTCATCAAGAGGAGATATTGGAAGGAGAAGGTAAATCAATTAAAGAATGGTTAATAATTTTAAAAATAGGGTGAGTTTTTCGTAAGGGAAAAAATTTATTTATCATTAGTTAAAATAAGTTTGAACGAATAGGTCCATAAAAAATATTTGTAATTTTTACGATAGCAATTAATGTAATAAATAAATAAATAATTAAAATAGGTATAATTATATAAATTTGATTATTATATAATTTAGATAAATTGATGGTATTTTCTTCATTTAATAAAAAATTAATTTTATATATTTCTTCATTAAAAAAAAAATTAAATCAATGTAAATTATTTTTTAAAAAAAATCTTATAATTAGAATTATAATAAAAAAAATATATAAAAATATATTTTTATAAAAAGAATAATAAAAAATTTCATTAGAGGCAATTCTGGATACATAAATAAATAGAACTAATAAACCTCCTAAAAAAGTTAAAAATAAAATATAAGAAAATCAATATGTATTTAAAAATCTTCCTCTAATTAAGCATGTTAAAAAAGTTTGTAATAAAATTAATAGTCCTATAGAAAGTGGGTGATTTAATATATATATATATAAAGAAAGAATAATTAAGCAAAATAATAAAAAAAATTTTGTAATACAAAGAATAGTTTATAAAAATAATAATTTTGGAGATTATAGATAAAGAATTATCTTTTTCTTTGAAGTTTTAAAAGAATAATCTTAATTTTGGTTTACAAGACCAATGTTTTTTTTTAAACTATAAAAACTAATGATAATATATATGATATTGGTTTTTTTATTAATATTTTTTATAGGAAATTTAATTTTTATTTCTAAACATAAGCATTTATTATCTATATTATTAATATTAGAATTTATTGTATTAAGAATTTTTTTTTTTTTATTAGTAATAATTAGATTTTATTCTTATAATTTTTATATGTTAATATTATTTTTAGTTTTTTCAGTATGTGAAGGGGCTTTAGGGTTATCTATTTTAGTTTCTATGATTCGTACTCATAGAAATGATTATTTTCAAAGATTTAGATTATTATAATGATAAAATTTTTTATATTTATATTATTTATAATTCCTTTAATTTTTTTAAAAAATTTATTTTGATTAGTTCAGATAATATTAATAATATTATTTGTATTATTTATAATAAAAATTAGAATTAATTTAAATTATTTTTTTAATTTAAGATATATTTTAGGTTGTGATATTTTATCTTATGGTTTAATTATATTAAGAATTTGAATTATTATTTTAATAATTATAGCAAGAGAAAATTTATATAAAATAAATTTTTATATTGAATTTTTTTTATTTAATATTATATTTTTATTAATTATATTATATTTAACTTTTTCAACAATTAATATATTTATATTTTATTTTTTTTTTGAGAGAAGATTAATTCCAACTTTAATTTTAATTATTGGTTGGGGGTATCAACCTGAACGAATTCAAGCTAGAATTTATTTATTATTTTATACTTTATTTGCTTCTTTACCTATATTATTAGGAATTTTTTATTTTTACATTCAAAATAATTATATAAATATATATATAATAAAATTTTATAATATAAATAGATATTTATTATATTTATCAATAATTTTAGCATTTTTGGTAAAAATGCCAATGTATTTTGTTCATTTATGATTACCTAAGGCTCATGTTGAAGCTCCAGTATCTGGTTCTATAATTTTAGCAGGGGTTATATTAAAGTTAGGGGGTTATGGTTTATATCGTTTTATATTAATTTTTCAAGAAATTAATATAAAAATTAGATTTTTGTGAATTATTATTAGTTTAATTGGGGGATTTTATATTAGATTGCAATGTTTTTGTCAAGTTGATATGAAATCTTTAATTGCTTATTCTTCTGTAGCTCATATAAGAATAGTAATTGGGGGTATTTTTACTATAAATTATTGAGGGTATATTGGTTCTTATTTAATAATGATTGGTCATGGTTTATGTTCATCTGGGTTATTTTGTTTAGTTAATATTAATTATGAACGTTTACATAGACGAAGTTTATATATTAATAAGGGAATAATAAATTTTATACCTTCTATAAGAATATGATGATTTATATTATTATCTTCAAATATATCAGCTCCTCCTTCATTAAATTTAATAGGGGAAATTAGATTAATTAATAGTTTAATAAGATGATCTTGATTATTATTATTATTATTGATATTAATTTCTTTTTTTAGAGCTGGTTATAGATTATATTTATATTCTTTTAGTCAACATGGAAAATTTTATATAGGAATTTATAGTTTATTTATGGGCAATTCTCGTGAATATTTATTATTAATATTACATTGATTACCTTTAAATATAATTATTTTAAAAATTGATAATTTTATAATTTGATTTTACTTAAATAGTTTAATAAAAATATTGATTTGTGGTGTCAAAGATATAATTTATTTATTTTAGGTTATTAAAAATATAATTTGTTTTATTAGATTTTTTTTTTTATTTATAATGAGATTATTAAATTTTTTTATATTTATAATTTGTATAATAAATAATTATAGTATATTTTTAGAGTGGGAAATTATATCTTTAAATTCTGTAATAATTATTATATCAATTTTATTAGATTGAATATCTTTTTTATTTATAAGATTTGTTATATTAATTTCTTCTGTAGTAATTTATTATAGAAAAAGATATATAATAAATGAAAAAAATTTAATTCGTTTTATTATTTTAGTTTTATTATTTGTTTTATCAATGATTTTATTAATTATTAGTCCTAATATAATTAGAATTTTATTAGGTTGAGATGGATTGGGATTAATTTCTTATTGTTTAGTAATTTATTATCAAAATATTAAATCTTTTAATGCAGGAATGTTAACAGCTTTATCTAATCGAGTGGGTGATGTTTTTATTTTAATTGTTATTTCTTGGATACTAAATTATGGGAGATGAAATTTTATTTTTTATATAAATTTTATAAAAAATGATTGAGTAATAATAATAATTATAATTATAATTATAATTTCTTCAATTACTAAAAGAGCTCAAATTCCATTTAGTTCATGATTACCAGCTGCTATGGCAGCTCCTACTCCAGTTTCTGCTTTAGTTCATTCTTCTACTTTAGTAACAGCGGGTGTTTATTTAATAATTCGTTTTAATTTATTATTAGAGAATACTATTGTATTTAAAATTCTTTTAGTTCTTTCTAGAATAACTATATTTATAGCTGGAATTGTGGCTAATTGTGAATATGATTTAAAAAAAATTATTGCTTTATCAACTTTGAGACAATTAGGTTTAATAATAAGAATTTTAAGAATAGGAATACCTAAATTAGCTTTTTTTCATTTATTAACTCATGCTATATTTAAGGCTTTATTATTTATATGTGCGGGAGTTATTATTCATATAATGATAGATACACAGGATATTCGATTTATAGGGGGGTTGGGTAAATTTATTCCTTTAACTTCATTATGTTTAAGTATTTCTAATTTATCTTTATGTGGGATTCCTTTTTTATCAGGATTTTATTCTAAGGATATAATTTTAGAAATGATAAGTTTAAGAAATTTAAATTTTATAATTTATTTATTATTTTATTTATCTACTGGGTTAACTATGATGTATACAATTCGTTTATTATTTTATTTAATCATTAATGATTATAATTTAATTTCAATTTATAATTTATATGATGAAGATTATATTATATTAAAAAGAATAATAGTATTATTAATAATAAGTTTAATTAGTGGAAGTTTACTTATATGATTAATTTTTTCTAATTATTATATGATTTATTTAAGATTACATATAAAACTTATGGTAATTTATGTAAGATTAATGGGAGTAATTATGGGTTATTTAGTTAGAATTATATATTTAAATTTTATAAATAAATCATTAAAATTTTATAAGTTAATAAGTTTTTTTTCTATAATATTATTTATACCAAATTTATCAACATATGGGTTAAATATTTATTTTATAAAGTTTGGTTTGAATTTATATAAAAATATTGATATAGGGTGAAGAGAAATGTATAGTGGGCAAGGAATATATAATATTTTAAAAAAGTATTTTGTTTTTTATCAAGTTTATCAAATAAATAATTTTAAAATTTATTTATTTAGATTTATTTTATGAATATTAATTTTTATAATTATATTAATTTTAAATTAAATAATTTAAATAGCTTATAAATATAGAGCATAATATTGAAGATATTAAGGAAATTGTATAATTTTTAAATATTTATAAAAATTAATATTTTATTTATACAATGAAAATGTATTGTTTTAATTAAACTATATAAATAAAAAGGTAAAAATAAGAAGAAAAGAAATATTAATGAATTTAATCACTATAAATTAAGTTAGCAGCTTAATTTTAATATATTTCTTAATTGGAATAATAAATTCAATTTTATCATTAACAATGATATACCTCTATTTGGTTTCAATTAACTAATAAATAAGGAGTTATTACTCTATCTTTTAAGTCGAAATTAGATGCAAGATTGCTTCTTATTTTAATTTATAAAAATTTAAATAAAAATAATTAAAAATATAATTTAAAATTTAATTTGATCATTCTAATATTTTTTGATTTCACTCATGGTAAAGACCTAAAATTAAAATTAAAATAAAAAAAAATCTAATTTTAGATCAAATAATTAGATTGATTGAATAAAAAGTATAGATTATTGGGAAAATTAAAGCAATTTCAATATCAAAAATTAAAAAAATTACTGTAATTAAAAAAAAATGAAGGGAAAAAGGAATCCGAGCAGAAGATTTAGGGTCAAATCCGCATTCAAAGGGAGAAATTTTTTCTCGGTCATTATTAGATTTTTTAGAGATAATTAAAGAAATAAATATTAAAATATTGGTAATAATATAGAAGATAAAGGTAATATTTAAAATTAAAATTATTAATTATGCTTATTATTTATAAGTTAATTTGATTTAAAGTCAATTATATATATATATGAATATTATATATAAATAAATAATTTATATTATTAAAAATTAAATATAAGATAAATTGATTAATATCAATATTTTTTGAATGCAAATCAAATGTTTTAATAAACTATAATCCTATAATTTTATAATACGCATATAAATTCTTATATTTTTATATGTACAATTAGAAAATCATATACTTTCTATACATGATTTTTGAGAATACGCATATAAATTCTTATATTTTTATATGTATAATTAGAAAATCATATACATATATTTATAATATAGATAATATTAACATTTATACTTATACTTATACTTATACTTATACTTATACTTATACTTATACTTATACTTATACTTATACTTATACTTGTGTTTATATTTGTATTTATATTTGTATTTATATTTGTATATACATTTGTATATACATTTGTATATACATTTGTATATACATTTGTATTTATATTTATATTAAAATTATTATTTAAACTTTTTGATTGGAAATCAAATACACTTAATATATTATATAAATAATTAATAACCTCATCAATAAATTCTAATATATAAAAATAATCATACAACATCAACAAAGTGTCAATATCAAGCTGCTGCTTCAAATCCGAAATGATGATTTATAGAGAAATGATTATATTTATGTCGAATTAAACAAATAAGTAAAAATAATGTTCCAATAATTACATGTAATCCATGGAAACCTGTTGCTATAAAAAAAGTTGATCCATAAATTCTATCAGAAATTCTAAAAGGAGCTTCGATATATTCATATGCTTGGAGAATAGTAAAATAAATTCCTAAAATAATAGTTAATAATAATCTTTGACTTATTTGAGAGAAATTATTTTCTATTAAAGAATGATGAGCTCAAGTTACAGTAATACCGGAAGTAATTAAAATAATTGTATTTAATAAAGGAATTTGGAAGGGATTAAATGGGGTAATTCTTATAGGGGGTCATATAGCTCCAATTTCAATATTGGGTGATAAACTTCTATGAAAAAAAGCACAAAAAAAAGAAATAAAAAAAAATACTTCTGAAATAATAAATAAAATTATACCTCATCGTAAGCCTTTTGAAACTAAAAGAGTATGTTTACCTTGATGAGTTCCTTCTCGACAAATATCTCGTCATCATTGATATATAGTTAATAAAATAACAATATAACCCAATATTAATAAATTAAAGTTAAATTTATGAAATCATTTTACTAAACCTGTTGTTAAGATTAAAGTTCCAATTGCTCCAGTAAGAGGTCAAGGTCTATAATCTACTAAATGATAGGGGTGATTATGTGTACTTTTCATTAATTAGTTTCTCTAGAATATAAAGTTCTTAAAATTGCAAAAACATAAGATTGAATAATAGCAACTGCTGATTCTAAAATTAATAATAAAATTTGAGTAATAATTAATAATATAATTAAATAATTACTTATGGAAGGTCCAGTATTTCCTAATAAAGTTATTAATAAATGTCCAGCAATTATATTAGCTGAAAGTCGAACAGCTAAAGTTCCTGGGCGAATAATATTTCTAATAGTTTCAATTAAAACTATAAAAGGTATTAAAATTGCAGGAGTTCCTTGAGGAATTAAGTGAGAAAATATATGTTGAGAATTTTTAAATCATCCGAAGAATATGAAACTTAATCATAGGGGAAGAGAAATTGATAAAGTTATAATTAAATGACTTGTTCTAGTAAAAATATAAGGAAAAATACCTAAAAAATTATTGAATAAAATAAATAAAAATAATGAGGTAAAAATAAAAGTTAAATAATTACAATTTTTTAAAAGAATTTTAAATTCATTATGAAGTTTAATTAAAATAAAATTAAAAAAATAATTATATCGATTAGGAATAAATCAAAAATATAAAGGTAAAAATAATAATCCTAATATTGTTCTTAGTCAATTTAAAGATAAATTAAAAATATTAGTAGAGGGATCAAATACAGAAAAAAGATTTGTTATCATTTTCAAGAAAAATTATTAATTTTTTTATTAAGAACATTTTTTATATTATTTTTATAATTTAATATATTATAATAATTTATAATATTAAATAAAATAAAAATTATGATAAAAAAAATAAATAATATAATTCAATTTAATGGTATTATTTGAGGGATAAAAGAATATTACAAAAGTAATTATTTAAATTTGACATATTTAAGTTATAAATTAACTAATTCTTTCATTAGAAGTAATTGTTAATTTACTATAAAATGGTTTAAGAGACCAGTACTTACTTTCAGTCATCTAATGATGAAAAATTATTAATTCATTTAATAAAATTATTTATTGTAATACTTTCTAAAACAATAGGTATAAAACTATGATTAGCTCCGCAAATTTCAGAACATTGGCCAAAAAAAATTCCTGGGCGATTAATAAAAAAATTAGTTTGATTTAATCGTCCAGGATTAGCATCAATTTTAACTCCTAATGAAGGAATAGTTCAAGAATGAATTACATCAGATGCTGTTACTATAACTCGAATTTGATTATTTATTGGGATAATAATTCGATTATCTACATCTAATAATCGAAAATTATCTAAATTTATTTCATTTATAGGAATTATATAAGAGTCAAATTGAATATTTTTAAAATCCGAATATTCGTAAGATCAATATCATTGATGTCCAATACATTTTAGAGTAATAAAAGGATTGTTTAATTCATCTAAAAGATATAATAATCGTAAAGAAGGTAAAGCAATAAAAATTAAAGTAATAGCAGGTAAAATAGTTCAAATTAATTCAATTATTTGTTCTTCTAATAAAAATCGATTAATATATTTATTAAAAAAAAGATTTATTATTATATATCCTACTAAAATAGTAATTATAATTAAAATAATTAATGTATGATCATGAAAAAAAATAATTTGTTCTATTAAAGGGGAAGCTCTATTTTGTATATTAAAATTAGATCATGTTGCCATTTCTAAAAAAAGGATAATCCTTTATAAATGGGGTTTAAATCCATTACATATAATCTGTCATATTAGATAAATTTAAATTGAATAATTTATATATTTATATTAAAATAAATTTATATAAAAGTTAATAAGAACTTAAAATAGGTAATTCATTATAAGAATGTTCACTTGGGGGAAAACTTTGATATCATTCAATAGAAGAAGGTATATTAGTAGAAAATAAAATTATTTGCTTTTTAATTATAGATTCTCAAATAATAATTAATATTATTAAAGTTCCTAATAAAGAAATATAAGAACCTAAAGAAGAAATAATATTTCAAGAAATATAAGAATCAGGATAATCTGAGTATCGTCGAGGTATTCCTGATAATCCTAAAAAATGTTGAGGAAAAAAAGTTAAATTAACTCCAATAAATATAATAAAAAATTGAATTTTTAATAAATAAGAATTTAAATATAATCCTGTGAATAAAGGATATCAGTGAATAAATCCTGCTATAATGGCAAATACAGCTCCTATAGATAAGACATAATGAAAATGAGCTACAACATAATATGTATCATGAAGAGAAATATCAATTGAAGAATTAGCTAAGACAACCCCAGTTAATCCCCCTACTGTAAATAAGAAAACAAATCCTAAACTTCAAATTATAGAAGGACTATAATTAATTTTAGTTCCATGAAGAGTAGCTAATCAACTAAAAATTTTAATACCTGTGGGTACAGCAATAATTATAGTAGCTGAAGTAAAATAAGCTCGAGTATCAATATCTATTCCTACTGTAAATATATGATGAGCTCAAACAATAAATCCTAATAATCCAATTGCTATTATAGCATAAATTATTCCTAAAACTCCGAAAGTTTCCTTTTTACCTCTTTCTTGGGAAATAATATGGGAAATTATTCCGAATCCTGGTAAAATTAAAATATAAACTTCAGGATGTCCAAAAAATCAAAATAAATGTTGGTATAAAATTGGATCTCCACCACCAGCTGGGTCAAAAAATGAAGTATTTAAATTTCGATCTGTTAAAAGTATAGTAATAGCTCCCGCTAAAACTGGTAAAGATAATAATAATAAAAGAGCAGTAATTCCTACAGCTCAAACAAATAAAGGTATTTGATCAAAATTTATACCATTACTTCGTATATTAATAATTGTAGTAATAAAATTAATAGCTCCTAAAATAGATGAAATTCCGGCTAAATGTAAAGAAAAAATAGCTAAATCAACTGAACTACCTCCGTGAGCAATATTAGATGATAAAGGTGGGTATACAGTTCATCCTGTACCTGCTCCATTTTCTACAATTCTTCTTGCAATTAATAAGGTAATAGAAGGTGGAAGTAGTCAAAAACTTATATTATTTATTCGAGGGAAAGCTATATCTGGAGCTCCTAATATTAATGGAACAAGTCAATTTCCGAATCCTCCAATTATAATAGGTATAACTATAAAAAAAATTATAATAAAAGCATGAGCTGTAACAATAGTATTGTAAATTTGGTCATTACCAATTAAGGAGCCAGGATTTCCTAATTCAGCTCGAATTAATAAACTTAAAGAAGTTCCTACTATACCTCTTCAAATTCCAAAAATAAAATATAATGTTCCAATATCTTTATGATTTGTAGAGAATAATCATTTTCGCTAATAATAAAATGGCTGAGTTGTAAGCGATAAATTGTAAATTTATTAACAAGAATTATTCTTTTTTATTAATTTTTTAGCTTTATATTCTATTTAAGATATAAAATTGCAAATTTTAAGAAATTATATACATATATATTAAGGCTTAAAGAAATTTCTTTATTTATAATTTTGAAGATTATTAGTTTAATTAACTTAAAACCTTAAAAAAAATATAAATAAAAAGTTCTTAAAGGTAATCCTATAATTGAAATTATTCTTATTCTAAAAATATAAATAAAATAATAATTTTTTATTTTGAATTTAAATCATTTTATTTTAATATAATTAAATATTAAAGAAGAATAAACAATTCGAATATAAAAAAATAATGTAATTAATCTTATTATAATAAAAATAAAACTTAAAATAAATATATTATTAAAAATTAAAAAATTAATTAAAATTCATTTAATAAAAAATCCTAAAAAAGGTGGTAAACCACCTAAAGAAAGAAAATTAATAAAAATGCAAATTTTAATAATATTTTTTATATTAATAAAAAATAATTGATTAAAATAAAAAATATTAAATAAATAAAATATAATACATAAATTTATATTTAAAAATATATAAATAGAAAAATATATTAATCAAATATTTTCTCTAATTATAATGGCAATTAATATTCAGCCTATATTATTAATAGAGGAAAATGTTAAAATTTTTCGTAAGGATAATTGATTTAATCCTCCTAAAGCTCCAATGACAGAATTTAAAATTATAATAAAAAATAAAAATTTTATATTATAAAAATAAGAAATTAAAATTATAGGGGAAATTTTTTGTCAAGTAAAAATAATAAAGCAGTTTATTCATGATAAACCTTCAATAATATTGGGGAATCAGAAATGAAAGGGGGCTGCTCCTATTTTTATTAATAAAGGTAAATTTAAAATTGAATTATAAAAAATATTAGAATTAAAATTTTTTAAAAATATTATTATTATAATAATAATAAATAAAAAATTTAAAGAAGCAATAGATTGTGTGAGAAAATATTTTAAAGAAGCTTCTGAGGAAAGTAAATTATTAGAATTTGAAATTAAAGGAATAAATCTAAGTAAATTAATTTCTAATCCAATTCAACATCCTAGTCAAGAATTAGAAGAAATAGAAATTATAGTTCTAAAAAATAAAATAAAATAAAAAAATATTTTATTTGAATTAAATAAAAAATTAATTAAAATATAATTAAAATATAATTGAAAAAGAATGAAATTCTTAAAAATATATTTTAGTGTAAGATGCACTATAAATTTTGATTTTATAAGATATAGTTTAATTCTATAAAATATAATTTTTTAATTTAAAAAAAAGGTTTATCCTTTATATTTGAGGTATGAACCCAAAAGCTTATTTTAGCTTATTTTTAATAATAAAGGTAAATTAATTACATGATTTATCCTATCAGAATAATCCTTTTTCAGGCACTTTATT